AGAAACAAAGACAGCGAACGGGTTACCCACTCCTAACGGTCAAAGCGGGCCCTTTAATTCAATTCTTCATTCTTTAATTAAGAATGAATCAAATCTCCCCAAGTAGGATTCGAACCTACGACCAGTCAGTTAACAGCCGACCGCTCTACCACTGAGCTACTGAGGAACAACGGGAGATTCGACCTCATAGAGTTCAACTCCCGTTCTCAACCCATGAACAATATGAGTCCGAAGCTTCCTTCGTAACTCCCGAGACTTCCTTCGTAACTCCCGAGACTTCCTCATAGTGGCTCCGTTCCATGCCTCATTTCATGGGGAACCTCAAAGCGGCTCTATTTCATTATATTCCATTTATATCCCAATTCCATTTAATATCCCTTTGGTATCATTGACATAAGAGATGCCATTTATAGTCTATATGTTTCTATATATGGAAAGTTAAGAAATCATCATATAATAATCGAGAAATTGCAATAGAAAAGAAAAAGGGGGTTTTGTGATGATTTTGAAATCTTTTCTACTAGGTAATCTATTATCCTTATGCATGAAGATAATAAATTCGGTCGTCGTAGTCGGACTCTATTATGGATTTCTGACCACATTCTCTATAGGGCCCTCTTATCTCTTCCTTCTTCGAGCTCGGGTTATAGAAGAAGGAACCGAGAAGGAGATAGCAGCAACAACAGGTTTTATTGCGGGACAGCTCATGATGTTTATATCGATCTATTACGCGCCTCTCCATCTAGCATTGGATAGACCCCATACAATAACTGTCCTAGTTCTACCCTATCTTTTGTTTCATTTCTTCTGGAACAATCACAAAAACTTTTTGGATTATGGATCTACTACCAGAAATTCAATGCGTAATCTCAGCATTCAATGTGTATTCCTGAATAATCTCATTTTTCAATTATTCAACCATTTCATTTTACCAAGTTCAACGTTAGCCAGATTAGTCAACATTTATATGTTTCGATGCAACAACAAGATGTTATTTGTAACAAGTGGTTTTGTTGGTTGGTTAATTGGTCACATTTTCTTCATGAAATGGGTGAGATTGGTATTATTCTGGATACGGCAAAATCATTCTATTCGATCTAATAAGTACCTTGTGTCAGAATTGAGAAATTCTATGGCTCGAATCTTTAGTATTCTCTTATTTATCACCTGTGTCTACTATTTGGGCAGAATGCCGTCGCCCATTATTACTAGGAAACTAAAAGAAAGTAGAGAAAGTGAGGATAGTGAGGATTCGGACAAAATAAATGAAACGGAAGAGATCCGAGTGAATGGAAAGGAAAAAACAAAGCATGAATTCCACTTTCACTTTAAAGACACATGCTATAAAGATAGCCCAGTTTACGAAGATTCTTATCTTGATACCTATCAAGATAACTGGGAATTTGGAAGACTTAAAGAACAGAAAAATGAAAAGACTTTTTTCTCCCTTGAAAAACCTCTTGTAACTTTTCTTTTCAATTACGAGCGGTGGAATCGCCCATTGCGATATATAAAAAATAATCGATTTGAAAATGCTGTACGGAATGAAATGTCACAATATTTCTTTTATACATGTCCAAATTCAGGAAAACAAATAATATCTTTTACATATTTACCTAGTTTATCTACTTTTTCGGAAATGATAGAACGAAAAATTTCTTTGTACACAAAAGAAAAATGTTCTCACGAGCAACTATATGACTATTGGATTTCTGTTAATGAACAAAAAAAATATAACTTGAGTAATGAATTAATAAATCGAATAAAAACTCTTGAAAAAGGGGGGGAATATCCTTCTCTTGATATACTCGAAAAAAGAAACAGATTATGCAAGGATGAAAACGAACAAGAATACTTGCCAAAAGGGTATGATCCCCTTTTGAAAGGCCCATCCCGTAATAAAATAAAAAAACTCGATTCACATATAATAATAAACAACCTAACTACTTCCACAGAAGGTTGCATAGAAATTTTTTGGATAAATAAAATTCATGGGCTCTTTTTTAGTCCTAGAAATTCACAACAATTTGAACAAAAAAAAAATCTATTTGATTTTGATAAAGAATCATCATTAAGTTTTCTTGTTAACTCTTCAATATCAACCGACGAATTTTCTTTTGAGCCATTACCCAATTTTTATTTTAAAAGAAATTCTTTTTCTTTATCGGCAGAAAGAAGAAGAATTGACTCAAAAAGTCAAGCAAAGTGCTTGGAATTTATATTTGATATAATTACAAACGACAAAAATAACTCAAAGGACCAAACAACTAGAAAAATATATACTGGAATAGAAGAAATCGCCAAAAAGGTTCCTCGATGGGTATACAAATTGACTGATGAATTAGAATTAGAAGAACTCGAAGAAGAAAATGAAGAAGAAGTAACGGAAGATGCCGAAATTAATTCAAGAAGAGCGAGAGAAGTAGTAATTTATACGGATAATGATCAGAATACCAATTCAATTAACAATGATGAATCCGAAGAAATAGCTTTGATACGTTACTCACAACTATCCGATTTTCGTCGCGATATAATCAAAGGATCTATGCGTGCTCAAAGGCGTAAAATGGCTATTTGGGAAATATTTCAAGCTAATGTGCATTCTCCTCTTTTTTTGGACCTAATAAAGAAAACACCCCCTTTCTTTTCTTTTGATATTTATAAAACAATAAATATCATTTTGAAAAATTTTGCAGGGAGAAATCCGGAATTGCAAATTTCCAATTTTGAAGAGGAAGAAACAGAGATAGAAAAAGAGTATAAAAAATATAAGGAGAACGAAGAAGAAAACGATCGGATAACTATAGCAGAAACTTGGGATAACATTATATTTGCCCAACCAATAAGGGGTTTAATGTTAGTAACCCAATCCTTTATTAGAAAATATATTGTATTACCCTTGTTGATAATAGGTAAAAATATTGGTCGTATGTTATTATTTCAATTCCCCGAGTGGTATGAGGATTTGAAGGAATGGAATAGAGAAATACATGTTAAATGTACTTATAACGGTATTCAATTATCAGAAACAGAATTTCCGCAGAATTGGTTAGTAGATGGTATTCAAATAAAAATTTTCTCCCCTTTCCGCTTAAAACCCTGGCGTGGGTCTAAAATGAAACCTCATCATGGGGATAGAATGAAAGAAAGAAGACAAAAAGGTAATTTTTGCTTTTTAACAATTTGGGGAGGAGAAACGGAAGTCCCCTTTGGTTCTCCCCAAAAACAACCTTCTTTTTTTGAACCCATATATAAAATACTCAAAAAAAAAATTAGAAAAGTGAAAAAGACATTTTTTTTTTTTCTAAGAGTTTTTAAAGAAAAAACAAAACGGGTCATCAAAAACTTTATTGTTCCCATTATAAAACTAAAACGAATTATAAAACGAATAAGAAAAGAACTTGAAAAAATAAACCCTATTTTTCTATTTTTATTTGAATCGCGAAAGATGAAAGTATATGAACCCAACAAAAATGGAAAAGGTTCAAAGAACTATAATGAGATTCCTTTGAAATCTACTATTCAAATTGAATCTATGAATTGGATAAATTATTCACCTATAGAAAAAGAAAAAAAAAATCTTGCTCATAAGACAACCACACTTAGAACTCAAATAGAAGAAATCAAAAAAGAAAATAAGAAAAGGATTTTGGCCTGTGATGATAAAAGACAAAAATTACATAAAAATCTTTTGCAGATATTAAAAAGAAAATCTATTCGAATAATATGCAAATCACATTCTTTTTTAAAATCTTTTATTGAAAAAATATCCATAGATATGTTATTATGTATAATTAGTATTCCTAGGATCAATACACAACTTTCAACAAAAAAACTTTTCACTAAATCAATTTACAACATCGAAAAAGATCAAGAAAGAATTGATGAAACAGATCAAAATACCATGAACTTCATTTCGGCTATAAAAAAATCTTCTTCTATTACAAATTCTATTACTAAAATTAATAAAAATTCAAATATTTATTACGACTTCTCTTTCTTATCCCAAGCATATGTATTTTATAAATTATCACGAATCCAATTACTCAACAAGTATCATTTGATATCTATGTTTCAATATCGCGGGACTTATGCTTTTCTGAAAAATCAAATAGAATATTATTCTATGATACAGGAAATATTTGATTCTAAATTAAGACATAACAAAATGAAAAATTCCAGAATAAATGAGTGGAAAAACTGGTTAAAGAGTCATTATCAATACAATTTATCTCAGACCAAATGGTCTCAATTAATACCAAAAAAATGGCGAAATAGAATTAGTCAACGTTATCCAACTCAAAATAAAAACTCAAAGAAATTCTATTCACATAATAAAAAAACAAAAGATCCGTTGGATCATTACCCGAAAGAACATTATCATACATATGCTGCGGATTCATTAACGAATAAAAAAAATCAATTTAAAAAACATTACAGATATGATCTTTTATTACACAAATATATAAATTATGCGAATAGCAACCACTCAAACATTTATGAACAAAAATTACAACCAAAAAAAGACCAAGAAATTTTATATAATTTGAATACACAAAAACCTGAATCATTTTATGTATTGGTAAAGATGGCTATTAGTTATTCTCTGAAAGAAAGATATATTCTTCATACTCATAAAAATCTCGATAGAAAATTTTTTGATTGTAGAACTTTGCATTTTAATATTAGAAAGAATATTGATATTGAGTCCTGGACCGATATACATATCGGCACCAAACTTAATAAAAATGCTCAAACTGAAGAAAAAATTCCAAAATTGAAAAACAAAGATTTTAGTTTTCTTATGATTCATCAAAAAACCAACCCATCCAATCAAAAAAAAAACTTTTTTGATTGGATGGGAATGAATCAAAAGGGGGATTCTCCTAACATATTAAATCTGAAACCTTGGTTCTTCCCAGAATTTTGGCTACCTTTTGATGCATATAAGATGCAACAGTGGATCATACCAATTAAATTACTTTTTTTTGATATTTATTTACATGAAAATAATATTAGTATTAGTCAAAATAACAATTTCAATATAAATCCAAACAAAAATCTTGAGATATCATCTAATCAGATATCATCCAATAAAAAAGAATCTATTAATGAGTTCAAAAAATTTAACCAAGAAAAAAACGAACAAATGCACCAAGAAAATCCGGGATCAGATCCACCGAAAAAAAACCAGAAAGAAGAAATAGATTTATTTCTGAAAAACCATTTCCTTTTTCAATTAAGATGGGATGACCTTTTGAATGAAAAAATTTTCAACAATATCAAAGTATATTGTCTTCTACTTAGACTGACAAATTTCAGAGAAATTGCTATATCCTCGATTCAAAGAGGGGAGATGCGTTTGGATCTAATGATAATTCAAAAGGATCTGGCTTTTATACAATTGCAAAAAAGGGGAATATTGATTATTGAACCAATTCGCCTATCTATAAAAAAAGATGGGAAATTCATAATATACCAGACCATTATTATAGGTATTTCGTTGGTCGATAAGAGAAAACATAGAAAATGCATAAAATATATTACTAAGCAAAATTTTGATAAATCTATTGGACGACATAAGAATATGTTTATGAATGAGTATCAAGATCATTATAATTTCCTTGTTCCTGAAACTGTTTTATCTCCTAGACGTCGTAGAGAGTTGAGAGCTCTAATTTGCTTTCATTCTTGTAATTGGAATGCTGTACGTGGAAATCCACTATTTTGTAATATTTGCAACAAAAACAACACAAGAAACTCTCAAAAAGTTTTGAATGAGAATAAAGATACTAATACCTATCAAAATAATAAATGCAAATTGTTTCTTTGGCCTAATTACCGATTAGAAGATTTGGCTTGTATAAATCGCTATTGGTTTAATACCAATAATGGCAGCCGTTTCAGTATGTTAAGAATACGTATATATCCGAGAATTAGCTAATACTATAATTCTATTTATTATTTATTTTTATTATTTTTATTTTTAGTTAATGAATACTATATTTTCATTTTATCCCCTATTTTTCTCTATTTTTATTCTATATTTATAGAATTTCATATTTCATATAGTACACATTTTAGTATATGAAAAACGAAGAAAAGATACACACATAGGCTGTGTTACATTCAGGATACGTATTAACTTGAATATCAAGTCAATTGGCTTTAAGAAGAGTTTTTAAGCGAAAACCTTTTTCTTTCAGAAAGTGTCGAAATGTATTATCCTTTATCCAAATCAAACTTTTCATTTGATTTGGATAAAAGAGTATATTACTATATGAAATAAAATGAAATAAACAAATCCAAATTAAATTGTTATGTCCACTGGATTAAAATAAAACCCCTAGCATAACATACATAACATACATAAGATAGAACATAACATAATATACTTATCTGGTCCTGTAAAATCCATGAAAAAAAAGATAGAAAAATTATTTATGGTAAAAAATTCATTTATTTCACTTATTCCACAAGAAGAAAAAAAAGAAAACCGGGGTTCTGTTGAATTTCAAATACTCAGTTTCACTAATAAGATACGAAGACTTACTTCACATTTAGAGTTACACAAAAAAGATTTTTTATCACAAAGAGGTTTACGAAAAATTCTGGGAAAACGTCAACGTTTATTGACCTATTTGTCAAATAAAAACGAAGTACGTTATAAGAAATTAATTGATCAGTTGAATATTCGAGAACCAAAAAAACGTTAATTTCATCTTTTGAATTTTTTTTTTTTTCAGTAGTCTTATTAGACTTCTCAGTTTGATAAACCTCTTTTTTTTTTGGAATTCGTGGAATAATGAATTAAGGAAAAACGATATGACTGTACCAGCTACAAGAAAAGATCTCATGATAGTTAATATGGGACCTCACCACCCATCAATGCACGGCGTTCTTAGACTGATTGTTACTCTCGACGGTGAAGATGTTATTGATTGTGAACCGATATTAGGTTATTTACACAGAGGCATGGAAAAAATCGCGGAAAATCGAACAATTATACAATATCTACCATATGTAACACGTTGGGATTATTTAGCTACTATGTTTACAGAGGCAATAACAGTAAATGCACCAGAACAGCTTGAAAACGTTCAAGTGCCTAAAAGAGCCAGTTATATCCGAGTAATTATGCTGGAACTAAGTCGTATAGCTTCTCATTTGTTATGGCTTGGTCCTTTTATGGCAGATATTGGAGCACAAACTCCCTTTTTCTACATTTTCCGAGAGAGGGAGTTGATATATGATCTATTCGAAGCTGCCACGGGTATGCGAATGATGCATAATTATTTCCGAATCGGAGGAGTCGCTGCCGATCTGCCTTATGGCTGGCTAGATAAATGTTTGGATTTTTGTGATTATTTTTTAACAGAAATTGTTGAATATGAAAAACTTATTACGAGAAATCCCATTTTTTTGGAACGAGTTGAAGAGGTGGGCGTTATTGGTGGAGAGGAAGCAATAAATTGGGGTTTGTCAGGCCCAATGTTACGGGCTTCTGGAATCCAGTGGGATCTTCGTAAAATTGATAATTATGAATGTTACAATGAATTCGATTGGAAAGTTCAGTGGCAAAAAGAAGGAGATTCACTAGCTCGCTATTTAGTACGAATCGCTGAGATGGGGGAATCCATAAAAATTATTCAACAAGCTCTAGAAGGAATTCCCGGAGGACCTTATGAAAATTTAGAAGTCCGACGTTTTCATCGAGCAAAAAACTCTGAATGGAATGATTTTGAATACCGATTTTTTAGTAAAAAACCTTCACCTAATTTTGAATTATCAAAACAAGAACTTTACGCAAGAGTAGAAGCCCCAAAGGGAGAATTAGGAATTTATTTGATAGGGGATAATAGTGTTTTCCCTTGGAGGTGGAAAATTCGTCCACCAGGTTTTATCAATTTGCAAATTCTTTCTCAGCTAGTTAAAAGAATGAAATTGGCTGATATCATGACAATACTAGGCAGTATAGATATTATTATGGGGGAAGTTGATCGTTGAAATGAGAATTGATATGACAGAAATACAAGCTATAAATTCTTTTTCCACATTAGAATTCTTAAACGAAGTTTATGGACTCGTATGGATCCTTATACCTATTTTTACCCTTATATTGGGAATTACAATAGGAGTACTAGTAATTGTGTGGTTAGAAAGAGAAATATCCGCAGCGATACAACAACGTATTGGACCCGAATATGCTGGACCTTTGGGAATTCTTCAAGCTTTAGCAGATGGAATAAAATTACTTTTTAAAGAAGACCTTTTCCCCTCCAGAGGAGATATTCGTTTGTTTAGTATTGGACCGTCTATAGCGGTCATATCAATTCTATTAAGTTATTTAGTAATTCCTTTTGGGTATCGACTCGTTTTAGCCGATCTCAGTATGGGTGTTTCTTTATGGATTGCTATTTCAAGTATTGCGCCTATCGGTCTTCTTATGTCAGGGTATGGGTCGAATAATAAATATTCTTTTTCAGGTGGTCTACGAGCAGCTGCACAATCTATTAGTTATGAAATACCATTAACTCTATGTGTGTTATCAATATCTCTACGTGTGATTCGTTGGAACAGCAACTTGGACTTTTTCCCTAAAAGTCGAAAAATAGGGAAAAGAGGATGAATGTATTGAATAGATTTTTTTATTCATTATTTGAGTCGATGAGTTAAACCAGATAGTTATATGAGTGAAATAAAACAACTTATAAATTTGTAGTAATAAGAAAAATCTCATTTCATATGTACAAGAATAAAATTGAAGTAAATGTAAATGGTATAAACTGTTTACCCCAAGTTGCCCCAAGATTACTTTCATTAATCATGATATCTTGAAGCGGGCAAAAGAAAAGATTAACCGTATGGAATTCTCATTAATGTCTTGTATGTATTACTATACTGTAAATCAATCAAAAATCAGTGGACAGTTAGGAACACCAAGGTACAGAAAAGATTAGTAATAGGGATATGTAAAATATCGAAGAAGGGGTATTTTCACATAAAACGAATCATAACATAAATAAGGGCTTTAAATTAGTAGAAATGATCAAGCAGTACTTCCCCACGATTCCGATCTAGAGTATACTCCTATTCACTGATTAAAAAATAACTATCAAGAACGAATTAATCCTTTACTTTTTTTATTCTTTACCCCTACTCTGAGTCTGAGATAGAAGAACAGGAAGAAAAGAAATAGAATTCTATGATCGAATGAGTAAAAAATAAAAATTTATTTTTTCTTTCCTCTACATATATGATAAGTTCTTATCACAATTCAAAAAGGAATTCCGAGTTCTTTATATTTATTGATTTTTTATTAATGTAACAAGTATTTAACTGAAAAATTTAGTTATTACCGAACAAAAGAAAGAGAAATCGATTTATTTTTATTATAAATTTGATATTATAAATAAAATAAGGAATGAGATCAATTCTGAAGCAAAATACTTTTTCTAGCGCACAGAATTTCGTTGGTATAATTTTGGACTTTCTTACGGATCTGGATCTTTATTCCATTTATCTCCACAAAGCAAGGGAGGTTGATAATAAAAAATTAGTCCCTACATTTATTTGTGGCCATAGAGGAGCCGTATGAAGCTAAGGTCTCATGTACGGTTTTGGAATAGCGATGCGAACAGTGATGTTATTATCGACTATAATTATCTAACAGTTCAAGTACAGTTGATATAGTCGAAGCACAGTCAAAATATGGCTTTTGGGGATGGAATCTATGGCGTCAACCCATTGGATTTATAGTTTTCTTAATCTCTTCTCTAGCTGAATGCGAAAGATTGCCCTTTGATTTACCAGAAGCGGAGGAGGAATTAGTAGCAGGTTATCAAACGGAATATTCGGGTATCAAATATGCTTTATTTTATCTTGCTTCTTACTTAAATCTGTTGATTTCTTCATTATTTCTAACGGTTCTTTATTTAGGTGGCTGGAATTTCTCTATTCTGTACATAACCATTCCCCAACTTTTCGGAATAGAAAAAATAACTGGAATTTTTGGAATGACAATTGACATCTTTATTACATTAGCTAAAGCTTATTTGTTTATGTTCATTCCTATCACAACAAGATGGACTTTTCCTAGAATGAGAATAGATCAACTATTAAGTCTTGGATGGAAATTTCTTTTACCTATTTCTCTGGGTAATCTATTATTAACAACTTCTTCTCAACTTGTTTCATTATAAATACAAAAAAGATAAAAAGATAACAGAATAGAATAATGATATTCTCGATTCATAACTTATTTCAAACAAGAGAAAGAAATATCAAATTATTCATGGATATCTACAATATGTTTCCCATGGTGACTGGATTCATGAATTATGGTCAAGAAACAATACGAGCTGCAAGATACATTGGTCAAGGTTTCATAGTTACCTTATCCCACATAAATCGTTTACCTGTAACTATTCAATATCCTTATGAAAAATCAATCACATCAGAACGTTTCCGCGGCCGAATTCACTTTGAATTTGATAAATGTATTGCTTGTGAAGTATGTGTTCGTGTATGCCCGATAGATCTACCTGTTGTAGATTGGAGATTTGAAAAAGATATGAAAAAGAAACAATTGCTTAATTATAGTATTGATTTCGGAGTATGTATATTTTGCGGTAACTGTGTCGAGTATTGTCCAACAAACTGTTTATCAATGACTGAAGAATATGAACTTTCCGCTTATGATCGTCACGAATTGAATTATAATCAAATTGCTTTAGGGCGATTACCTGTGTCAGTAATTGGAGATTATACAATTAAAACAGTTAAAAATTCAACTCAAATAAAAATAGACAAAGAAAAACCTTTTGATTCAAAAACGATTACCAATTACTAAAATTTTGTTTTAATATTTTGATATAAACAACCTAAGTTTTTCTTTTAGTTTTTTTGGTCAATAACCAATAACTACAAAAAATAACTAAATAACTATTGATTGTTGAAAATCAATTTTGGATTTAATTTAAACTGAGAAAAATCCATTTTCTCACGACGATTTCAAAATAGAAAATTTTAACTAATCTTTTCTTTTTTTTTTTTCAAATAAAAGGTCGGTTATATTGACCTAATTATTATATCTACATTAATACTATATAATTTTGTAATTTAATTCAATTAGGAACGTATCATATGCATGAAAAGTGGAGTAACCTATTTCTCCCCTTTGTATTTCCTGGACCATTCAGTAAGGTCATGATTTTACTTAGTTTATTTTGTATTTTATAATATTATACATAATGGATTTGCCCGGACCGATGCACGATATTCTTGTAGTATTGCTGGGATCAGTTCTTGTATTAGGGGGCTTAGGGGTGGTATTATTTACCAATCCAATCTATTCCGCTTTTTCATTGGGATTGGTTCTTGTTTGTATATCTTTATTCTATATTTCAGCGAATTCCCTTTTTGTAGCTGCCGCACAACTACTTATTTATGTAGGAGCTGTAAATGTCCTAATCATATTTGCGGTAATGTTCATGAATGTTTCAGAATATTCCACGGATTCCCCTTGTTGGACTATTGGAGACGGGGTCACTTTATTAATTTGTACTAGTCTTTTTTTTTTACTAATTACTACTATTTCAGACACATCCTGGTACGGAATTATTTGGACTACAAAATCAAACCAGATTATGGAGCAGGACCTAATAAGTAACGTTCAACAAATTGGGATTCATTTATCAACAGATTTTTATCTCCCCTTTGAACTAATTTCTATAATTCTTTTAGTTTCGTTGATAGGTGCAATTACTATGGCTCGTCAATAAAAAAAATGGAAAGATTTAAAGAATTTAGTGAAATCTATATATTGCCAATACCTTCTTTTGTTTTGTAATTGTTCGATTTATTATTTTATTAATTGAACTACTTAAATTAAAATTGTTGTTCATATTGAAATGAATCGAAATTGATAAGGAGTTAGTCAATGATGTTCGAGCATGTACTTTTTTTTAGTGTCTATTTATTTTCTATTGGTATCTACGGATTGATCACGAGTCGAAACATGGTTAGAGCACTTATGTGTCTTGAACTTATATTAAATTCGGTTAATATCAATCTCGTAACATTTTCGGATATATTTGATACTCGCCAATTAAAAGGAAACATATTCTCAATATTTATTATTGCCGTTGCTGCTGCCGAAGCAGCCATTGGATTAGCTATTGTTTCGTCAATTTATCGGAATAGAAAATCAATCCGTATCAATCAATCTAATTTGTTAAATAATTAATCATAATCATCATATACACAAAATATAGATAGATGTGCATAATGGAATACAAACAATATAATAACAATAAATATAATGATAATGGCGACAAAATAGAATAACAATATAATAATATATTAAAGTAACAATAATATATTTATTTTATAAAAATATATATATATAAACAATTTAGAATATTTCTAATAACTATAATTATATATAATTATCTATAATAGAATAGATAATAGATCTAATAATTATAGAAATTATTAATTAAAAATACCATTTTTTTATTTATAGTTTTCTTTTATGTATTTATGATAAGGTAATAAATATATTCCACTTTTCAAATTTGAATTGACAGTGCAACTTGCATAATTATGGTTATTGAACCATAACTCAAAGTTTTTTGGATTTTCTCACAAACAGATTTAGAAAAATAAAGGTTCTCGAAATTTTGATAAACCATCGATTCGTCTGGTGTCTACAATAGAATATAGTAATTTCTTTATACCAGATCGAAAATTTTTTATGTTCAAATTGGGAATTTTTAGATCTAATGTCACACTCAGTAAAAATTTATGATACATGTATAGGGTGTACTCAATGTGTACGAGCTTGCCCCACGGATGTATTGGAAATGATACCTTGGGATGGATGTAAAGCTAAGCAAATTGCTTCTGCGCCAAGAACGGAGGATTGTGTAGGTTGTAAGAGATGTGAATCCGCCTGCCCAACAGATTTTTTGAGTGTCCGTGTTTATTTATGGCATGAAACAACTCGCAGCATGGGTCTAGCTTATTAATAGATTAAAAAAAAATTCCACCTGAATCATTTGATTCCTCTTTACCGACAAAAAGCCCGTACTCGATAAAATATACTATTTCGAGCGCGGGTTTTTTTGGTCAAAACGTATCTTGTCTTTATCACGAGTTATTTTCCTTGGTTAACAATACTTGTTGTTTTGCCGATATTTGCGGGTTGTTCAATTTTCTTTCTTCCTTATAAAGGAAATAAAACCTTTAGGTGGTATACTATTTGTATATGCTTATTAGAACTCCTTTTAATGGCTTATGTATTCTGTTATCATTTCCAATTGGACGATCCTTTAATCCAATTGGAAGAAGATTCTAAATGGATAGATATTTTTTATTTTCACTGGAGACTGGGAATTGATGGACTTTCCATAGGACCTATTTTACTGACAGGATTTATCACTACTTTAGCTACTTTAGCAGCTTGGCCGGTTACTCGAAACCCGCGATTGTTTTATTTTCTGATGCTCGTAATGTACAGTGGTCAGATAGGATTATTTTCTTCTCGAGACCTTTTACTTTTTTTTATCATGTGGGAGTTCGAATTAATTCCCGTTTATTTACTTTTATCCGTGTGGGGGGGAAAGAAGCGTCTTTATTCAGCTACAAAGTTTATTTTGTATACTGCAGGAGGTTCTATTTTTCTCTTAATAGGAGTTCTAGGTATGGGTTTATATGGTTTTAATGAACCAACATTAGATTTTGAAAGATTAGCTAATCAATCATACCCTGTGGGATTAGAAATAATATTTTATTTTGGCTTCCTTATTGCTTATGCTGTCAAATCGCCGATTATACCTTTACATACATGGTTACCAGATACCCACGGAGAAGCGCATTACAGTACATGTATGCTTCTAGCCGGAATTTTGTTAAAAATGGGTGCGTATGGACTCATTCGGATCAATATGGAATTATTACCTCACGCTCATTCGATATTCTCTCCTTGGTTGGTAATAATAGGAACGGTGCAAATAATTTATGCAGCTTTAACTTCCCTCGGTCAACGGAATTTAAAGAAAAGAATAGCCTATTCTTCTGTATCTCACATGGGTTTTTTAATTATAGGAATAGGGTCTATAACCAGCATGGGGCTCAACGGAGCCATTTTACAAATACTTTCTCATGGATTTATTGGTGCTGCACTTTTTTTCTTGGCTGGAACAAGTTGTGATAGAATACGTCTTGTTTATCTAAACGAAATGGGGGGAGTGTCGATTCCAATGCCAAAATTATTTACGATGTTTAGTAGCTTTTCAATGGCTTCTCTTGCATTGCCAGGTATGAGTGGTTTTGTTGCGGAATCGGTAGTATTTTTGGGGATAATTACTAGTCAAAAATATTTTTTAATACCAAAAATCTTAATTATTTTTGTAATGGCAATCGGAATGATATTAACTCCTATTTATTTATTATCTATGTCACGTCAAATGTTTTATGGATACAAGCTATTCAATGTTTCAAACCCCATCTTTATGGATTCTGGACCCAGAGAACTATTTGTTTCAATTTGTATCTTTTTACCCGTAATCGGGATTGGTATTTATCCCGATTTCGTTCTTTCCCTATCGGTTGACAAGGTACAAACTATCGTATCTAATTACTTTCATAGATAAACTTTTATTAATGATATAGAAACAGAAAGTCTTCTAATTCTTAGATTTAAATATTCTTATTTCAGTTCGTTGTACAATGTAAAAGGATGAATTAGATTAGAATTGTAATGACATGAATCTCGAGTTTTTGAGAACCATTTGAATGAATCAATGATTCATTCAAACGGTTCTCAAAAACTCGTACAAACAAAAACTTTCGTTATACATGAAAGGGTGTTCTTACCTATTCCTCATATAGTTTCTTCAATTAGATGTTAATATGAATAAACCATAACTATGTAAACCTATACCTAATAAATTAATTCCAAAATAACATATCCAAATAATAAGAAATCCTATGGAAGCTACAAGTGCTGAATTCATAACTTGAAGACTTTTATTTGTTTTAGTATGTAAATAAATCGCAAATATGGTCCAAGTAATAAACGCCCAAGTTTCTTTTGGATCCCAATTCCAATAGGACCCCCATGCCTCATTAGCCCATACCCCTCCGCAAAGAATGCCTATAGTTAAAAAAGTAAACCCTAAACTAATCACACGATAACTCCAATAATCCAAACGCTGGGTCAATTGACATTTGTAATAATTTTTAAATGAAAGAAAAAAAGAATTTCTTTTTTCATTTAAAAAATTCGTCTTAACAAACAAAAATGACTTAATTAAGAAATTAATGCTAAATTTTTTTCGAAATGTAATGACTAGAAGAGCGACGGATAATAAAGATCCACATAAAAGAGCTGCATAGCTCAATAACATCATACTTACATGCATCATTAACCACTGAGATTGAAGAGCGGGTACTAATATTGCGGGTTGATGCATTTGAGTTAAAAGACCCGACGTGGCAAAGCCTTGAGTAAAGATGGTACTTGGTGCAGTTATTGTGCTTGTGTTTAAATCATTTTTATGGTTTCCCCTCTTGGGAATCATATGAATAATGAATAAACCGCAGGAAAGAAAGATTAATGATTCATATAAATTACTTAAGGGAAAATGTGCTGAAGAAATCCAACGAGAAACTAATAATCCTGTTATGGAGAAAAAAGTAGCTATCATTCCTTTTTCTGAAGAATTGTGTAATCCTACAATTTCATGGGCTAAGAAGGTCATTACATGAATCATAATTACAATTGAAATTATCGAAAAAGAAATATGAGTTAAGATATGTTCTAAAGTCGCAAATATCATAAAAAAAATCCTACTCGCTACATATACATAATTGAATTACATAATTATTGAGTTACATAATTAAAATCGGGAATTAAATAGATTATAGAATTTAATGTATCTCTTTTTCTTTTATAGAATTTATATTTATAGAATTTATAGAATTTTAAGTTTAAAAAATTTATAAGATGTGTGCCGCCACTCGGACTCGAACCGAGATGCTCTAGCACTGCTTCCTAAGAGCAGCGTGTCTACCAATTTCACCATGGCGGCTTACTTTTTTTAACTTAAGACTTTTACTTTAAAATAAGTATAGTAATTTTGTGTTGAATTGTCGAGATTTAAAGATTCAATATAATTAATTAGTCTATGAAGACTTAGAAAAAAAACCATTTCAATTTTAATTACTATTTGAACCTTTAATAAAAACTCTTAGCTTAACTTAGCTTAATTAGGATTGTTCGTGTTCGGTTTTCCTAATCTATTTTTTGGTACTAAAATCCAAGAAACATTAGAACTTGACACTTTTCAGTCAAAGTTCGACACCTTACTTATTTTCAAAAAAAAAAGAAAATAAAGATAATAAAACCTCCCTACTGTGTATCTAATATGTCTCACTGATAATATATCATAAGATATACCAAACAAATTTTAGAGTTAAGCATAAAAAAAGCAAAAGAATTTTCTATTGTATTGTACCCTCCTTTTCACAATAAGGTTTCTTTATTTCTATTGTATTGTGAAAAGGAGATAGGGAAGATTTATATGAATATTTAGAACCCAAGAAACAGAAAAAGCTAAATCTCACACGAGATAAGTTTTACTGATATTTAATCCAGGAGTTCAATATATTAATTAATAAAAAACTGCATCTAAGAAAAAATTCTTCAAGTTATGTCAATTCTTATTATTCCAAGACTTTTTTATTTGTATTTGTTTGTCGCACAAAAAAACCTTTCGAGCGTCCAGTGGACAGCGATTTCGCTAAAGAAAAAGCTTTTATTGCGGCGAAATATCCTTTTCTCTTCCAAATATTTTTACGAATACGTTTTTTTGACAAAGAAGTACGTTTTTTTGGAACTGCCATTAAAAAAAATAGGTTATATGGTTGTATGTGAAAGACATGTATTGTTCAATATGGATCATATCTTATTATTCATTATCTATACCTAATTTATTTTTGTTTTATTCTATCTTAGAAAAATTAAAACAAAATATAGAGAAAAAAATATTAATTAACTACATGTGCATATTACATGTATCAAACTCTAAATTTAGAAAATGAAATTAAAAAAATCTATTATATTTCATTTATAAAAATGAATAATGAAATAGAATTAACATTATAGAAAACTATTATATAAATTAAGTAGTAAATAAATAAAAATTGTAAATTCTCTATATTCATTATGTATATTAAGTACATTAATACATTAAAATATGGACATATATTGTATATTAATATATATTAAATAAATATACTTTTTAAATAAAATATAATAAACTAAAAAAAATATACTTTTATATAAAATATAAATAAAAATTATTACGAAGTAAGAATAATAATTTTTTTTTAAAGAAATAAAGATAAAAAACATACAATAATAAAATAATGTAATCATATAAAATATAATATACATAAGAAGATTATAATCTATCTAAATAGTGATAGTAGAAAATACAATGATTCAGAATCTTAGATTGTCGATTTAATATTAATATAATAATTATTTTTTTATTATCTTAACTTAATTATTAAGTTAATTAAAATATTAACTTAACTTAATTAGTATTGACACTTAATAACCTTTAAGTAACTCTTTGGTCATATCATTTAACCAAGCAAATGTAAATTTTTGAATATTGCAAAAATATCTGATAAAAACAAGAATTTGAAAATTCGAATTCAGATAAAAATGACAATTGGTAAATCGGAAATAATTATCAATAACAATTTAATTATCAATTTAAATTAAAAGAAAAATGTAAGTTTGTTTTCTTATGGAATATACATATCAATATGCATGGATAATACCCTTTCTTCCACTTCCCGTTACCATGTTAATAGGATTGGGGCTTTTATTTATTCCAACAGCAACAAAAAATATTCGTCGTATATGGGCTTTTCCTAGTGTTTTGCTCTTAAGTATAGCTATGGGATTTTCGGTCAATCTGTCTATTCAACAAATAAATGGGAGTTTTATCTATCAATATTTATGGTCTTGGGCCATCAATAATGATTTTTCTTTAGAGTTTGGATACTTGATTGATCCGCTAACTTCTATTATGTCAATACTAATTACTACTGTCGGAATTTTAGTTCTTATTTATAGTGACAGTTATATGTCTTATGATCAGGGATATTTGAGATTTTTTGCTTATTTGAGTTTTTTCAATGCATCCATGTTGGGATTAGTTACCAGTTCCAATTTGATACAAGTTTATATTTTTTGGGAACTGGTGGGAATGTGTTCTTATTTATTAATAGGATTTTGGTTTACACGACCAATTGCGGCAAATGCTTGTCAAAAAGCTTTTGTAACTAATCGTGTAGGGGATTTTGGGTTATTATTAGGAATCTTAGGTCTTTATTGGATAACAGGGAGCTTTGAATTCCGAGATTTGTTCGAAATAACTAACAACTTAATCCCTAATAATGGGGTCAATTCATTATTTGTTACTTTGTGTGCTTCGTTATTATTCATTGGCGCAGTTGCGAAATCCGCACAATTCCCTCTTCACGTATGGTTACCTGATGCCATGGAAGGGCCTACCCCTATCTCGGCTCTTATACACGCCGCTACAATGGTAGCGGCGGGAATTTTTCTTGTAGCTCGACTTCTACCCCTTTTCATAACTATACCTTACATAATGAATTTTATTTCTTTGATAGGTATAATAACAGTACCATTAGGAGCAACTTTGGCTCTTGCTCAAAGAGATATAAAAAGGAGTTTAGCCTATTCTACAATGTCTCAATTGGGTTATATTATGTTAGCTCTAGGTATAGGTTCTTATCGAGCTGCTTTATTCCATTTGATTACTCATGCTTATTCTAAAGCTTTGTTGTTTTTGGGATCCGGATCTATTATTCACTCAATGGAACCCCTTGTCGGCTATTCACCCGAAAAAAGTCAGAATATGGTTCTTATGGGTGGTTTAACAAGATATGTTCCAATTACAAGAATTACGTTTTTAATAGGTACACTTTCCATTTGTGGTATTCCGCCCCTTGCTTGTTTTTGGTCGAAAGATGAAATTCTTTATGATAGTTGGTTGTATTCCCCAATTTTCGCAACAATAGCGTGTTTCACCGCGGGATTAACAGCATTTTATATGTTTCGTGTATATTTACTTACTTTTGATGGAAATTTGCGCGTTCATCTTAAAAATTACAGTAGCACTAAAAATAATTCATTGTATTCAATATCTCTATGGGGAAAAGAAGTATCAAAAGTAGTCAATAAAGACTTTTTTTTCTCAACAATAAAAAATAGAGTTTTATTTTTTAATAATCCAAGAAAAAACATCCGATACCTCAGTACTTACTTGGTAAATGAAAAAAAAAACACTTCAATCTATCCTCACGAACCAAACAATACTATGCTATTTCCTCTGCTTATATTGGTATTATTTACTTTGTTCATTGGATCAATAGGAATTCATTTTGATAGAGGAGACATAGATTTTGATATATTATCGAAATGGTTAAGTCCATCAACAAACTTTTTTGATCAAAACTCAAATCATTCTGTAAATTCGTATGAATTTCTTATAAATGCAATTTTTTCAGTAAGTATATCTATTTTTGGGTTATTCATAGCATATATTTTTTACGGATCCATTTTTTCTTTTTTTCTGAATTTTGACTTAATCAATTCATTTGTAAAAAGCAGTCCTAAGAGAATTATCTTAGACAAAATAAAAAACGGAATATACAATTGGTCATATAATCGCGGTTACATAGATATTTTTTACACCCGGGTTTTTATTACGGGTATAAGAGGATTAACAAGACTAACTCGGTTTTATGATAGATATATAATTGATGGAATTACAAACGGAATTGGTATTATAAGTTTTTTTATAGGGGAAGGAGTCAAATCCATAGGGGGGGGGCGAATATCTTCTTATCTATTTTTGTATTTATTTTATGTATCAATATTTTTATTAATT